TATATATATTATATAATATTGTATGAAATTTTATTAAAAATGGTTTTATTAAAAAATAAATTAACATATTAAATATTTAATATATTAATATATATATATATAAGTTAATTTATAAATAAATTAAAATTAATTATATTAATATTTTTTAATTTAAATTAATATTAATTGTTTAATATATAATTTAATTTTCAATATAAATATTATGAAAAAGAAAAAAAAAAGAAATATTTAAAATTTAATAATTTATATTAAATATTTTAATATATAAAAAAAAAAAAAAAAAAATTTCTATTTTCAAAAATTATATATATATATAAAAAATTTTTTATGGTTTATTTATTTTATTTAAAATTTGTTTTACATATAAATTTTAGTGTTAATTTAAAATTATTTAAATAATAATTTATATTATTTGTAGTAATTAATATTAAATTATTTAAGAAATTAAGATTTAGTAATATTTTAATTAATAACAAATTTTGTGCCAGCAGTTGCGGTTAAACAAAAGTTAAATTAAATTTTATTAGTGATTAATTAATAAAGTATATTATAATAAAAATTTTAAATTATTAGGTGAAATTTTAATTTAATAAAAATTATAAATTATTTATTATGATTTAATAAGTTTTATGAAAAACTAGGATTAGATACCCTATTATTAAAATTTAAATTAAAAATACTAAAATAGTAAGTAAATATTTATTGAAACTTAAATAATTTGGCGGTATTTTAGTTTATTTAGAGGAATCTGTTTAATAATTGATATTCCACGATTAAATTTACTTAATTTATAATTTTGTATATCGTTGTTATAAAAATATTTTTTAATAAAATTAATATTTAAAAATTAAAATTAAAATTTAAATCAAATCAAGATGCAGATTATAATTAAGAATATAATGGATTACAATAAATTTATTTAAATGGATTTTAATTTGTAATAATTAATTGAAAGTGGATTTAAATGTAATTTTATTTAATTTAATAAAATGATTTAAAATTAAAATATGTACATATTGCCCGTCGCTTTCATATAATTAAAGTTGAAATAAGTCGTAACAAAGTAGAGGTACTGGAAAGTGTTTCTAGAAAGATCAAATTAGAGCTTGAAATTAAAGTATTTCATTTACATTGAAAAGATATTAAAATTAATTAATTTGAGGGGGGAAAAATTAATTAATAAGTTAGTTTAATAAAAAAATTTTTAATTAAAATATTTTGGGGTTAAAGTATTATTTAAGAAAAAATTATATAATTTATAGTGAATTAGTTATAGTGAGAGAATTTTGAAATAAATGAAAATTAAATTAATGAAAAGTAGTTTTAATTGATGTATCTTGAGTATCAGAGTTTATTTAAAAAATATTTTTTAGTTAAAAAAATTCTCGAATTAAAAGAGATAATTTAATTAATTAAAGTTATTGTAGCATAAATATTTTTAAATAATTAATTTGAAGTGAAATGTTAATCGTTTTTAAATATATCTAGTTTTTTTAGAAAAAAATTTAATTTTATTTTATTTCAATAAAAAAAATTAATTAATTAATTTTTTTTTTATTGAAATAAAATTATAATTTAGGGGATAAGCTTTAATTTAAAGTTATATAAATAAAATTAAGTTTATTAATTAAGATTTTTATGATTTAAATTGTTAAAAAATTTTAATTTACTATAAATAATTTTATTTAAAATAAAATTTAATGTTATATTTATTTTATATTTTTATAAAAAATAAATTTAAAATTAAATAAAAATTGATATAATGATAAAATTAGTATATAAAATAAGGTAAGATTAATTTAATAATTTTTTTTTTAAGTAGTTAAAAGGAATTCGGCAAAAATTTATATTCACTTGTTTATCAAAAACATGTCTTTTTGAATATAATATAAAGTCTAATCTGCCCACTGATTTTAATTTAAAGGGCTGCAGTATATTGACTGTACAAAGGTAGCATAATCATTAGTCACTTAATTGGTGACTTGTATGAAGGATTGGATGAAATATAATCTGTCTCTTGATTATAAATAGAATTTAATTTTTTAATTAAAAAGTTAAAATATTTTAAAAAGACGAGAAGACCCTATAGAGTTTTATAGTTAAATTTAATTAAGATTATTTATAAAATAAAAATTGAAATTATTTTAATTATTTTGTTGGGGTGACAGAAAAATATAAAAAACTTTTTATAATTTAAAACATAGATAAGTGATTAAATGATCCAATATTATTGATTATAAGATAAAATTACCTTAGGGATAACAGCGTAATTTTTTTTTTTAGTTCATATAAGAAAAAGAGTTTGCGACCTCGATGTTGGATTAAGATAAAATTTAAATGTAGAAGTTTAAAGTTTTTGATCTGTTCGATCATTAAAATCTTACATGATCTGAGTTCAAACCGGTGTAAGCCAGGTTGGTTTCTATCTTTTGAAAATTAAAATATTTTAGTACGAAAGGATTGAATATTTAAATTAAATTTATATAATTAATGAATATTATTAAATTTATAATATAATATAAATATATATATATATATAAATTAATACTATTTTGGCAGAAAAATGTGATGATTTTAGAATTCATTAATGTATAATTAATTATATATATAGTAAATGTTTATGTTGATTTATGATAATAATAATATTTTATTGGGTTTATTAATGTTAATTATTGGGGTTTTAGTGGGGGTTGCTTATTTAACTTTATTAGAGCGTAAGGTTTTAGGTTATATTCAAATTCGGAAAGGTCCTAATAAGGTGGGGTTTATTGGGATTTTACAACCTTTTTCTGATGCTATTAAATTATTTACTAAGGAGCAAACTTATCCTAATTTTTCTAATTATATTAGTTATTATTTTTCTCCCGTAGTAAGATTTATTTTATCATTAATAATTTGAATGTTAATTCCTTATTATTTTAATTTTATTAGTTTTAATTTAGGGGTTTTATTTTTTTTAAGATGTATAAGTTTAGGAGTTTATACAGTGATAGTTGCTGGATGATCTTCAAATTCTAATTATGCTTTATTAGGTGGTTTACGGGCTGTAGCTCAAACAATTTCTTATGAAGTTAGTTTAGCTTTAATTTTAATATCTGGGGTAATTATGATTATAAGATTTAATTTGATGAGTTTTTACTTTTATCAAGAATTATTATGATTCATTGTTGTTATATTTCCTTTAAGTTTATGTTGAATAAGATCTAGATTAGCTGAAACTAATCGAACTCCCTTTGATTTTGCTGAAGGTGAAAGAGAGTTAGTTTCTGGATTTAATATTGAATATAGAAGAGGAGGATTTGCTTTAATTTTTTTAGCAGAATATTCAAGAATTTTATTTATAAGAATATTAATTATTTTAATATATATAGGTGGGTTTGATTTAGGTTTATTATTTTTTTTTAAATTAATATTAATTTCTTTTATTTTTATTTGGGTTCGTGGTACTTTACCTCGTTATCGTTATGATAAGTTAATATATTTAGCTTGAAAAAGATATTTACCAATTTCATTAAATTTTTTATTATTTTTTTTAGGGTTTAAAATTATATTATTATAATTTAATTTTTTATATGATAAATTAATAGAAATATTTTCTTTCTTAAGTTTTCAAAACAAATGCTTAGTTAACAAGCTCATTAATTATTAATTAAATAGTAAGTTATCTCAATATTTATTGATAAAAGGATTGATAATAAAATAAGAGAAATAAAGGATGGTTAATAATTGACCTGTGATAATATATGGATCTTCCACTGGCCGAGCTCCAATTCAAGTTAATAAAATTACAATTGTAGTTATTGATCAAAATAAGATTTGATTTAAAGGATAAAATTGAATTCCTTGAATTTTTTTTTTAAATGTAAATGGAAGAATAATTAAAATTAAAATTGATATTATTAATGCAATTACACCTCCAAGTTTGTTAGGAATTGATCGTAAAATTGCATAAGCAAATAAAAAATATCATTCAGGTTGAATATGAACTGGAGTTACTAATGGATTTGCGGGGATAAAGTTATCAGGATCTCCTATTAAATAAGGATTTGTTAGTGTTAATATTATTAATAAAAATAATAAAATAATAAATCCAATTAAGTCTTTGAATGTAAAAAATGGATGGAAAGGAATTTTATCTAAATTTCTATTTAATCCTAAGGGATTATTGGAACCTGTTTGATGAAGGAATAATAAGTGAATTATAGTTATTATAAGGATAATAAAAGGTAAAAGAAAGTGAAATGTATAAAATCGGGTTAATGTGGCATTATCTACAGCAAATCCTCCTCAAATTCAATTTACTAATATAATCCCTAAGGATGGGATAGCTGATAAAAGATTAGTAATAACAGTTGCTCCTCAAAATGATATTTGTCCTCATGGTAAAACATATCCTATAAATGCTGTTGCTATTAATAAAAATAAAATAATTACTCCTACTATTCAAGTGTATTTTAAGTTAAAAGATTCATAATAAATTCCTCGTCCAATATGTAAATAAATACAAATAAAGAAAAATGAAGCTCCATTTGCATGAACGGTTCGAATTAATCAACCATAATTTACATTTCGGCAAATATAATTTACTCTAAAGAATGCTAATTCAATATTTGCTGTATAATATATAGTTAAAAATAATCCTGTTAAGATTTGAATAATTAAACATAATGCTAATAATGATCCAAAATTTCATCAAGTTGAAATGTTTGAAGGTGAGGGTAAATCAATTAATGATCTATTAATAATTTTTAAAATAGGATGGTTTTTTCGTAAAATAGAAAATTTATTTATCATTATTATATTTTATTAACTAACTAACTAACTAATTAATTAATTAATTAATTTGAAGATGAGCGAATAGGACCATAAAAAATATTAGTAATTTTTACAATAGCAATTAAAGTAATAAATAAATAAATTACTAATATTATTATGATTAGAAATGTTTGATTATTATATAATTTTCTTAGATTAATTTTATTTTCATTATTAAAAAATAATGTTAAATTAAAAAAATTATTTATATCTGAATTTATTGATAAATTTATTCAAGATAAGTTATTAAAATATATAATTTGAATAATAAATAAGATAATTAATAAAAAAAAAATTTTTTTTTTAATATTAAATGAAGGTTTAAATATTTCATTTGATGCGATTCTTGATACATAAATAAAAAGAACTAATAATCCTCCTAAAAAAATTAAAAATAAAATATATGAGGGTCAATAAGTTTTAATGATTATTCCTGTTAATAAACATGTTAATAAAGTTTGTGTTAAAATTATTAATCCTATAGATAAAGGGTATTTTAGGGATAATATTAAAAGGGAAATTACAATTAAAATTATTGAGAGAGTTATTTTGATGATATCAAATCAAAGAATAGTTTAATTAAAATAATAATTTTGGAGATTATTGATAAAGAAATTCTTTTTCTTTGAAGTTTTTAAAGTAATTTAAATTTACCTAACTTTGGTTTACAAAACCAATATTTTACTAAACTATAAAAACATAAATAATGATAATTTTAAATATTTGAGTTATTTTTATAGTGATATTTAATATTGGGAATTTGGATTTTTATTTTAAAGCACAAACATTTATTAGGTTGTTTTATTGAAGATTGGAATTTATTGTTTTAAGAATTTTTTTTTTTTTTTTAATTTATTTAAGTTTTATTGAATATGATTTATATATGTTAATAGTTTTTTTAGTTTTTTCTGTATGTGAGGGGGCTTTAGGTTTATCTATTTTAGTTTCTATAATTCGAACACATGGAAATGATTATTTTCAAAGATTTAATATATTATAATATTATAAGTTAAAAATTATAAAAATTGAGTATTTAAATGTTAAATGATAAAAATTTTAATAATAATAATTTTTATAATTCCTTTATGTTTTATAAAAAATATGTTTTGAATGATTCAAATAATATTATTTTTATTAATATTTATATTTATAAATTTGGGAATAAGATTAAATTTATATTGTAATATAAGATATATAATGTATAATGATATTTTATCATATGGTTTTATTATATTAAGAATTTGAATTTCCATTTTAATAATTATAGCTAGAGAAATTTTATATAAAATAGGTTTTTTTACAAATTTTTTTTTATTTAATGTTATATTTTTATTACTTATATTATATTTAACTTTTAGAGCTATAAGAATATTTATATTTTATTTATTTTTTGAGGGGAGATTAATTCCTACTTTATTACTAATTATTGGGTGGGGATATCAACCTGAACGTATTCAAGCTGGTATATATTTATTATTTTACACTTTATTTGTTTCTTTACCTTTATTAATAGGAATTTTTTATTTATTTAATGAAATAAATTGTATAATAATTTATTTTTTAAAATTTTTTAATGGGAATATGTATATATTATATTTTTCTATAATTTTAGCTTTTTTAGTTAAAATACCAATATATTTTGTTCACTTATGATTACCTAAAGCTCATGTTGAAGCTCCTGTATCTGGTTCAATAATTTTAGCAGGAATTATATTAAAGTTGGGGGGATATGGGTTATTACGTTTATTAGTTTTTTTACAAGAAATTAATATAAAATTAAATTATATTAGAATTGTTATTAGATTAATTGGAGGGTTTTATATTAGATTAAAATGTTTTTGTCAAGTAGATATTAAATCATTAATTGCTTATTCTTCTGTAGCTCATATAAGAATTGTTATTAGAGGTATTATAATTATAAATTATTGAGGATTTATTGGATCTTATATTTTAATAGTTGGACATGGATTATGTTCTTCAGGTATATTTTGTTTAGCTAATATTAGTTATGAACGATTACATAGACGAAGATTATATATTAATAAAGGTATAATAAATTTTATACCTTCAATAAGATTGTGGTGATTTTTATTAATATCTTCGAATATAGCAGCTCCTCCTAGTTTAAATTTTATAGGTGAAATTAGTTTAATTAATAGTTTAATAAGATGATCTTGAATTTCTATATTAATGTTAATATTAGTTTCTTTTTTTAGTGCTGGTTATAGATTATATTTATATTCTTTTATTCAACATGGAAAATATTATTTTGGGGTTTATAGATATTATACTGGAGTTTCTCGTGAATATTTAATGTTAATATTACATTGATTGCCTTTAAATATTTTAGTTTTAAAAATTGATTATAGAATAATTTGATTTTATTTAAATAATTTAATAAAAATATTGATTTGTGGTGTCAAAAATATGAATAATTCATTTTAAATTATTAATAATAATAATATTAAATATTCTATTTGTTTTATTTCATTTTTTTTTTTAATGTTAATGAGAATATTAATTTTTTTCAACCATAGTTTATTTTTTAATAATAATTTAGTTATTTTATTAGAGTGAGAAATTATTACTTTTAATTCATTGACAGTTATTATATCTGTTTTATTAGATTGGATATCATTATTGTTTATAATATTTGTTTTTTTAATTTCTTCAGTTGTCATTTATTATAGAAAGAGATATATGAGTTCTGAATTAAATTTAATACGATTTATTATTTTAGTTTTATTATTTGTTTTTTCTATAATATTATTAATTATTAGACCTAATATTATTAGAATTTTATTGGGGTGAGATGGATTAGGATTAATTTCTTATTGTTTGGTTATTTTCTATCAAAATTTAAAATCTTTTAATGCTGGAATATTAACTGCATTAAGAAATCGGATTGGTGATGTATTAATTTTAATATCTATTTCTTGAATATTAAATTATGGAAGTTGAAATTATATTTTTTATTTAGAGTTTATAAGAAATGATTGGGAAATAAAAATAATTGGAGGGTTAATTATTATAGCAGCTATAACAAAAAGCGCTCAAATTCCTTTTAGATCTTGATTACCTGCAGCTATAGCTGCTCCTACACCTGTTTCAGCTTTAGTTCATTCTTCTACTTTAGTTACAGCTGGGGTTTATTTATTAATTCGTTTTAACATATTATTATTAGATACATTTTTTTTTAAATTATTATTATTAATATCGGGTTTAACCATATTTATAGCGGGTATTTCAGCTAATTATGAGTTTGATTTAAAAAAAATTATTGCTTTATCTACTTTAAGACAATTAGGTTTAATAATAAGAATTTTAAGAATAGGATTATCTGATTTAGCTTTTTTTCATTTATTAACTCCTGCTATGTTTAAGGCATTATTATTTATATGTGCTGGGGTTATTATTCATATAATAAATGATATTCAAGATATTCGATTTATAGGGGGTATTAGATTATATATTCCTTTAACTTCTTTGTGTTTAAATATTTCTAATATAGCTCTTTGTGGTATTCCCTTTTTAGCTGGGTTTTATTCGAAGGATTTAATTTTAGAAATAGTAAGATTTAGAAGTTTAAACTTAGTTGTTTTTTTTCTTTATTATGTTTCTACTGGGTTAACTATATTTTATACTTTTCGTTTGATAATATATTTAATAATTAATGATTATAATTTAGTAAGAATTTATAATTTATATGATGAGGATTTTATTATATTAAAGAGAATATTTGTTTTATTATTTATAAGAATTGTTAGAGGTAGATTTTTAAGATGATTAGTTTTTTCATACCCTTATATAATTTATTTACCTTTTAATTTAAAAATAATAGTGATTTATGTTAGATTAATTGGGGGATTATTAGGGTTTATGGTTAGAAATATAAGAATTTATTCTGTTAATAAATTTATTATAACATATAATTTAAGAAGTTTTTTAACTTTAATATGATTTATACCTAATTTATCTACTTATGGTGTTAGATATTATTTTTTAAATTTTGGTCAAAATTTATTAAAAAATGTTGATTTAGGTTGAAGAGAATTATATAGAGGATTTGGTATAATAGAAGTTTTAAAAAAATATAGTGTATTTTATAATACTTATCAAATTAATAATTTTAAAATTTATTTATTTAGATTTATTGTGTGAATAATGATAATTTTATTTGTCTTATTATTTATTAATTAATTTAAATAGCTTATAAATTAGAGTATAATATTGAAGATATTAAGGAGATAAAATTATCTTTAAATAAATAAATTTATTTATAAAAATATATTTATTTTATTTTTACAATGAAAATGTAAAGTTTTTATTAAACTATATAAATAGAAATATTAATGGAATTTAACCACTAAAAATTAAGTTAGCAGCTTAGTTTTAATCTTTATATTTCTAATTAATTGGAATTTCAATTCAATAATACCATTAACAGTGGCAAACCTCTTTTTGGTTTCAATTAATAGCTATATTAAATAAGGAGTAGTTTTACTCTTTCTTTTAAGTCGAAATTAAATGCATAATTGCTTCATATTTATTAAGATAAATTAATTTATTATTAATATTTTTTGAATGCAAATCAAATGTTTTATGTAAACTATAATCCTAGAAAATTAATTAAATTTAATTAGTTCAATTTAGTATATTTTGATTTCATTCATGATATAATCCAATTAATAGTATTATAATAAAAAAGAAATTAATTTTTGTTCAGAAAATAAAATTTACTAATTTAAATAAGGGAATAATTGGAAAAATAAGAGCAATTTCTACATCAAAAATTAAAAAAATTACAGTAATTAAAAAAAAATGTAATGAAAATGGGATTCGTGCTATACATTTAGGGTCAAATCCACATTCAAAGGGAGAACATTTTTCTCGATCTGAAAAAGTTTTTTTTGATAAAATAATAGATAAGAATATTATAATATTAGAAATTAATAAGATAATTAAAAAAATATTTGTTATTAAAATAATTATTTATATTAAAATTATTAAACTTTTTGATTGGAAGTCAAATATACTAAATATATTATATAAATAATTAATTTCCTCATCAATAAATTGAAATATAGAGGAATAATCAAACTACATCTACAAAATGTCAATATCAAGCTGCAGCTTCAAAACCAAAGTGATGATTTCTAGAAAATTGTTTATTTAAATGGCGAATTAAACAAATAAAAAGAAATAAAGTTCCAATAATTACATGAAGACCATGAAATCCTGTTGCTATAAAAAATGTTGATCCATAAATTCTATCTGCGATGGTAAAAGGAGCTTCAATATATTCATAGGCTTGGAGAATGGTAAAATAAATTCCTAGAATAATAGTGATAAAAAGACCTTGAGTTATTTGAGAATTATTATTTATTATAATAGCGTGGTGGGCTCATGTTACAGATACTCCTGATCTAATTAAAATAATTGTATTAAGAAGGGGGATTTGAAAGGGGTTAAAGGGAATAATTCTAGTGGGAGGTCAAATTGCTCCAATTTCAATATTAGGGGCAAGTCTTCTATGAAAGAATGCTCAAAAAAAAGAAATAAAAAAAAAAATTTCAGAGACAATAAATAAGATTATTCCTCATCGAAGTCCTTTAATAACTAATATTGTATGTTTACCTTGAAGGGTTCCTTCACGACAAATATCTCGTCATCATTGATATATTGTTAAAATAACAATTAAATAACCTAAAATTAAAAGATTTATGTTAAAATTATGAAATCATTTTACTATGCCTGTAACAAGAACTATAATTCCAATAGCTCCAGTTAAAGGTCAGGGTCTATAATCTACTAAATGAAATGGGTGGTTAAAATTTGTTTTCATTAATTTACTTCTCTAGAATATAAAGTACTTAAAATTGCAATTACATATGATTGAATAATTGCAACTGCTGATTCTAAAATTAATAATAAAATTTGAATAATAATTAAAAATATAATAAAATATGAGTTTATTCTAGGGCCAGTCCCTCTTAAAAGAGTTATAAGTAAATGTCCTGCAATTATATTTGCAGTTAAACGTACAGCTAAAGTTCCAGGTCGAATAATATTTCTAATAGTTTCAATTAAGACTATAAATGGTATTAAAATAGTTGGAGTACCTTGAGGGATTATATGAATAAATATATGTTGAGAATTATTAATTCATCCATAAATTATAAATCTTAATCATAGAGGTAGTGAAATTGATAATGATAAAGTTAAATGACTAGTTCTTGTAAAAATATAGGGGAATAAACCTAAAAAATTATTAAATAAAATAAAAGAAAATATAGAGATAAAGATAAAGGTTGATCCTTGAAAATAGTTATTTTTTAATAAAGTTTTAAATTCATTGTGAAGTTTAAATAAAATAAAATTTCAAAAATAATAATGTCGATTAGGAATTAATCAAAATGAATAGGGAATAAATATAACTCCTAAGATTGTTCTAATTCAATTAAAAGGAATATTAAAAATATTGGTTGAAGGGTCAAAAATTGAAAATAAATTACTTATCATTTTCAGTTAAGAATTTTTTATTTTTAAATTTAAGGTATTTTAATTTATTAAAATTTTTTTTATTAAAAATATAATAATTTTTAATTTTAAAAATTAAATAAATATATAAAAAAAAAAAAAAAGAAATTAATCAATTAATTGGTATTATTTGAGGAATAAAAGAATATTATTTAAATAATAATTTAAATTTGACATATTTATGTTATAAATTAACTAATTCTTTTCATTAGAAGTAAATGCTAATTTACTATAAAATGGTTTAAGAGACCAGTACTTGCTTTCAGTCATCTAATGATGAATAATTATTTACTCAATTAATAAAATTTTTAATTGAGATTCTTTCAATCACAATATGTATAAATCTGTGATTTGCCCCACAAATTTCAGAACATTGACCATAAAAAATGCCAGGTCGATTAATGAAAAAATTAGTTTGATTTAGGCGTCCTGGATTTGCATCTACTTTAATTCCTAAAGATGGAATGGTTCAAGAATGAATTACATCTGTAGCAGTTACTAAAATTCGAATTTGATTATTTAAAGGTAAGATAATTCGGTTATCTACATCTAAAAGACGGAAATTATTAGATAATATATCATTAGATGGGATTATATAAGAATCAAATTCAATATTATGAAAATCTGAATATTCATAACTTCAATATCATTGATGTCCAATTGATTTTAAAGTAATTAATGGATTGTTTAATTCATCTAATAAATATAAAAGTCGTAATGATGGTAGAGCGATAAAAATTAAAGTAATTGCTGGTAAAATGGTTCAAATTAACTCAATTATTTGACCTTCTAATAAAAATCGGTTAATATATTTATTAAACAAAAGTCTTGATATTAAATAACCAACTAAAATTGTAATTATAATTAAAATAATTAGAGTATGATCATGAAAAAAAATAATTTGTTCTATTAAAGGTGATGCCCCATTTTGAAGATTAAAATTAGATCATGTTGCAATTTCTAAAAAAAGGATAAACCTTTATAAATGGGGTTTAAATCCATTACATATAGTCTGCCATATTAGAATAAATTTCTTAAAATAGGTAATTCATTATATGAGTGTTCAGCAGGGGGTAGATTTTGATATCATTCAATTGATGAAGATAAATTTAAAGAAAATAAAGTAATTCGTTGATTAATAAATGATTCTCAAATAATGATTAATATTAATATAATTGCTAATAAAGAAATATATGATCCTAGAGATGAAATAATATTTCAAGAAATATAAGAATTAGGATAATCAGAATATCGTCGAGGTATGCCAGCTAAACCTAGAAAATGTTGAGGAAAAAAAGTTAGATTAACTCCAATAAATATAACAAAGAATTGAATTTTTAAAAGATATGGATTTAAATATAAACCTGTAAATAAAGGGTATCAATGGATAAATCCTCCTAAAATTGCAAAAACAGCTCCTATAGATAAAACATAATGAAAATGAGCAACTACATAATAAGTATCATGTAAGGTAATGTCAATTGATGAATTAGATAAAATTACTCCTGTTAATCCTCCTACTGTAAATAAGAATACAAACCCTAATCTTCATAAGATAGAAGGTGAATAATTAATTTGAGTTCCGTGGAAAGTAGCTAATCAACTAAAAATTTTAATACCTGTGGGAACAGCAATAATTATTGTTGCTGAAGTGAAATAAGCTCGAGTATCAATATCTATACCAACAGTAAATATATGATGAGCTCATACGATAAATCCTAATAAACCAATTGCTAATATAGCATAAATTATTCCTAAACACCCAAATGTTTCTTTTTTTCCTCTTTCTTGGGAAATAATATGAGAAATTATTCCAAATCCTGGTAAAATTAAAATATAAACTTCTGGGTGTCCAAAAAATCAAAATAAATGTTGATATAAAATAGGATCACCTCCTCCTGCAGGATCAAAGAATGATGTATTTAAATTTCGATCAGTTAATAATATTGTAATAGCTCCTGCTAATACAGGTAAAGATAGTAATAATAAAAATGCAGTAATCCCAACAGCTCAAATAAATAGAGGTATTTGATCAAAAGATAAACTATTTAGTCGTATATTGATAATTGTTGTAATAAAATTAATAGCTCCTAAAATAGATGAAATACCAGCTAAATGAAGGGAAAAAATAGCTAAATCTACTGATCTTCCTCTATGGGCAATATTAGATGAAAGTGGGGGGTACACTGTTCATCCAGTTCCTGCTCCATTTTCTACAATTCTACTTGAAATTAAAAGAGTTAAAGAAGGAGGTAATAATCAAAATCTTATATTATTTATTCGTGGAAATGCTATATCAGGAGCTCCTAATATTAAAGGTACAAGTCAATTTCCAAATCCTCCAATTATAATTGGTATAACTATAAAAAAGATTATAACAAAAGCATGAGCTGTAACAATAGTATTATAAATTTGATCATCTCCAATTAAAGATCCAGGAGTTCCTAATTCAGCTCGAATTAATAATCTTAATGATGTTCCCACTATACCAGCTCAAATTCCAAAAATAAAATATAATGTTCCAATATCTTTATGATTTGTTGAATAAAGTCATTTTCGCTAAAAATAAAATGGCTGAGTTAATAAGCGATAAATTGTAAATTTATTTACGAGAAGTATTCTCTTTTATTATATAAGTCTTATATTCAATAAATGATTTAAAATTGCAAATTTTAAGGTATAGATTATAAATATTTCTATTAAGGCTTAAAGAATATTTCTTTATAAATAATTTTGAAGATTATTAGTTTAATTTAACTTAAAACCTTAATTAATTAACTAAAAAAAAAAAAAGTTCTTAAAGTTATTCCTAATATTGAAATAAAAGAAAAAAAATTAATTATTAAAAAATAATTATTTTTAATAAAAATTTTAATTCATTTTATTTTTAAGTAGTTGAATATAAAAGCTGAATAATTAATACGAATGTAAAAAAATAATATAATTAAACTTATTATAATAAAAATAAAAGTAATAAAAATATTTTTATTGTTAATTAAAAAATTAATAATAATTCATTTAGGGAAAAATCCAAAAAAAGGTGGTAATCCACCTAAAGATAAAAAATTAATTAATAAGTTAATTTTAATAAAAAAATTAATATTATTAATAAATAATTGATTAATAAAATATATATTTAATATGTAAAATATAAAACATATAATTCTAATTATAAAAGAATATAATGAAAAGTATAATATTCATAAGTTTTCTCTAATTATAATAGATGAAAGTATTCAACCTAAATTATTAATTGATGAGAAAGCTATTAATTTTCGTAAAGAAGTTTGATTTAATCCTCCAATAGCTCCAATTATAATATTTAATAAAATAATAATAATAATAAAATTTTTATTTAAATAATAAGATAAAATAATTATAGGGGTAATTTTTTGTCAAGTTATTAAAATAAATCTATTAAATCAAGATAAACCTTCGATAATATTAGGGAATCAAAAATGAAATGGGGTTCTTCCTATTTTTATAAATATTGAAGAATTTATTATAATAGAAATAAAATTATTTATTTCAAAATTTTTTATAAAAATTATTTTAATTAAAATAATAAATAAGAAATTAATAGATGCAATAGATTGAGTAAAAAAATATTTTAATGATGCTTCATTTGATAATAAATTATTAGAGTTAGAGATTAATGGAATAAATCTTAATAAATTAATTTCTAACCCAATTCAACAACCAAATCATGAATTAGAAGAAATTGAAATTAAGGTTCTAAAAAATAAAATAAAAAGAAAAAATATTTTATTAGAATTAAAGAAAAAAACAATTTAAAATAATAAATTAATTTATTTCTTAAAAGAATTTTCAATTCTAAATATTTAAATTTATATTATATTATATTTTAGTGTAAGATGCACAATAGTTTTTGATACTATTAGGTATAGTTTAATTCTATAAAATATAATAAAGGTAAAAAAATTACTTAATTTATCCTATCAGAATAACCCTTTAATCAGGCACTTTATTTTTAAAAAAAAGGTATATCCTTTATATTTGGGGTATGAATCCAAAAGCTTAATTTAGCTTATTTTTAA